TCCTCTTCCCAGATTTATCGTTTATGAATTTCCTGGCGTAGTGTGAGATAGAGATAGGCATATCTCATTTTAACAATGACTGAACCAATGAACGAAAGTGGGAGAAATGGAACTTAACCCCCTTTTTCTTTTATGACGGACAAATCGCTCCCTGAACGAATCCTAATCCTATCCTTCGTATTATTTTTATTTAATATAAAATTTAATATAAATAATATATTAATATCGATTTCTATAAATAGATTTCAATATAGAATGGCGATTAGAATGAATGATTCATGAACATGAATATGAATTGACGAATCAAAAATGCTATGAAATCATCAAAAACGGAAAGATCCCTCGGGTCTAATCATACCATTCCATTATATTGACAATTTCCAAAACTGTTCATACTATGATCAGAGTCTGATGGCGGTTGGGCAAGTATGCCCCTATCGTCTAGTGGTTCAGGACATCTCTCTTTCAAGGAGGCAGCGGGGATTCGACTTCCCCTGGGGGTAGGGTGTAGGGTACTACAAAAGAAAATTGATCGTGGATTATCAATAAGCCTCAAATTGATTCTTGCTGGGTCGATGCCCGAGCGGTTAATGGGGACGGACTGTAAATTCGTTGGCAATATGTCTACGCTGGTTCAAATCCAGCTCGGCCCAATAATTTGCCAATCTACCATGAACTGGTATAACTCCCCTGTCCTTCAGAAATATCTGATACGGAGGAATAAAAAAGAATCGCATTTTCTGCTATATCCCCTATATTTCCTGGGATTGTAGTTCAATTGGTCAGAGCACCGCCCTGTCAAGGCGGAAGCTGCGGGTTCGAGCCCCGTCAGTCCCGACGGATTCAATAAAAAAATTCGCCCCTTAGTTCTTTTTTCTTTCCTTTTTCCTTTCGCATTTCTCATCAAACAAATAGGGAAATTTGCATTACTTTAACTAGTACCGATTGATGGGAGAAAAACATATGTCGATTAGTACAATTATTGGTAGCATTCTATTCAGGATTCCAAGAGATACTGGATCTGTTTTTTCGATTGCTCCCGATCCCCCTAATGGAATAGAGTACCATATCTTTCTCGGGAGCACATACACAAATGGGATTCGTTTCTTGTACGATACAAAATGAATTTAACATAATTACCCTACCTAATAGAATACTTTGTCCAGATTCCATTATCTTTTTTTCTGGCTCCAATTTTGTGTAACTTCAATTACTAATTTGAATTTGAAAAATCTATTTCATTCAAATTGCACACTGAGCTTTTGATATATGTGCCCCGTACTAATCTAAGAAGGGGGAAGATAAAGATAAAGATCAAACAAGGATCCCACCACTCCTAGCAAAGGAAAGGAATGGAAAAGTTTTCCTTCTTATTTTTCCGTTTTCTTTTCGGGGTCCTATCGAATAAAGAACAAATGAAATCCTAAAATATTGAATTTGATGGAATATTATATCTTTTATTTTTATACCGGGACTCATCTTTATCACACTTCTTTGTCTTCCAAGAAAATTAGATCATTAAAATGGAGTTTAGAACTTAACTCCTTTCTTTTTCCATTTCACTTCTAGTGTTTGTTTGGGTTTGTGATTAATGGGAGTTGGAAGGTGGTCAGATGATACTTCATCAGATGATTGTACAAGGAAGACGTAGGGTAGGTTATCGAAAAGAAAAAAGAATGATCAAATAAATAAAAAAATTCTTGATTGGATCAGGAATCCAATTTTGGATTCGGTATGGATAAAAGATCTTCCTATGTTATACTATTCAATTCTCGACGATGAATTGATTTGATAGCTCAGATATTGTTATTCATGATATTGACCCGATTCAATATGATCGAGAGGTAATTCATCCATTGAATTTACAGGCGAAAGATTTTTCATCTCTATGGGATTAAATCCCGAGTTATTGCGAAGTAAAAAAACGATGAGATTATGGAAGTAAATATTCTCGCATTTATTGCTACTGCACTGTTCATTCTAGTTCCTACTGCTTTTCTACTTATCATTTATGTAAAAACAATCAGTCAAAATGATTAATTAATTTGAATAAAACTTGACTTCTGAGTTGATTGAAGAAAAAAATGAAAAGGATTCCAATTTCGCGTCTTAAATGAAATGAGCGGATTAGAATTAGCAGTATTCTATGAGATCCGATAGTATGGTAGAAATAAATATACGAATATTTATTTCTACCATATACTATCTATTAGTGTTATTGTAGTGTATAAAGTCGTACTCTATAATAAAGATAGGGGCTTAATATAGATCAATCTACAATACTCTTCATATATGTAGATTCCAATTCCATATATGGAATTGATATCTACATAGTACCCAATTCTATTTCTTTGGTACATCTATTTGTTCCGATCAATCTAAGATAATCGAAAGGCAACTCTTATTCTTATGGTTCTAATTCCTAGATTTTTGATTATTTCCAACATGAATCCCAATTTGTTTTTAGCATTACGAAGAAGTAATTGATTAAGCCATTGAC